CTGGCATAACATCTACGATTGGATTCAAAAAAGCATAGGCTTCGGGCAATTTGCCGAAGAAAAAACTACTCGAATAAAGGGGCGAATTAATACAGATCAAACTAACGATATTAAGCATAACAGACATTTTGTTCTTGGAGATAATTGCATTTTGGTTGCATTTTTGATATAAGGAAAAAGAAAGAAAGTAAATAAGGTAGACAAAAAATCCTTCTTTTTCTTTGAATACATACAACCAAAAATCCTCCAATTCTCAAAGGAGAATAGAAGAAACGATACTTTCATACAATATCTTAATTGAATTCTATGTAATGATCAATAAATTCAGTTGAATTCTGTATCTATATGTATCAAAATTCGAATAGCGGTCTATTCTATTATTCTATAGATATAGAAGATCTATAGATATGGAATCTTTCTAGATATTTATTTGGGCTGGAGTTGACAAACAACCAATAACAATATTATTGTTTCTTAGTGTCAATTAGCAATTGAAATGGGGCGTGGCCAAGTGGTAAGGCAACGGGTTTTGGTCCCGCCATTCGGAGGTTCGAATCCTTCCGTCCCAGCACGGATCCATTTCTCCATTATTCCCATATAAACCCTATCATAATATAACATAATCTAAAAAGGAAGTGGGGGGGGTGGATAGCAGTTAATCTATATTACTTTAAACAGCTGTGTCTGTTCGAATTTCATTAACAAATGATCAAGTCCCATATTCTATAGTATAGTAGATATAAAACATCTATAACAAACAACAAATAGTGACAACAGTTCCGTCTATCTGATAGATAGGAGAAATCTTACCTATTTTTTGTTCGATTTTGATTTTCGTAATCTGATTAAAAGAATCAAAATGCAAATATTAACTTACATTATTTTTTTATACATCTCATGAAAAAAAAGGATTTTTTTCTTCTTATCTTATTTCTTTCTTCGTTTCTTTGATCTATTTCAAATCTTTATTTAAAATTAGTGATGAGTCACTTCAAAAAGAAAGACCGATCTTCCTATAAAGATCAAAGGCGGTGCTTATTGTCCAATTTTCTTCAAACCCAACCCAATCAAACTAAAATAAATTCAAAAATGATGTTTAATTTAATTTTAATATAGTTAATTTCATTTAGAAATATAGAAATATTTTTTTTAATAAAAAATATTTTTAATGATTCCCTATACGTGGAATCTTTGAAAAAGTAGGAAATCGTTTAATTTATCTTATTAAGTCACTTGAAGATGCAGATTCCAAAACTTATTCGTTTATATATTATTTCCATATATATATATTATAGATATAGATTTCTTTTTTCTTTCTATTATCTATTTTATATATATTCTATTAGTCTGTTAAATATGTTAAAAATGTTGTCTTGCTAGGATTTTTTCAGAAAAATATTGTTTCTATGTATTATATATTCATATATAGAAGAAAAAGTGTAGATTGCGATGTCTATGGACAGCTGAACCGATGACTATTCATGATTCCGTAATTGAATCAATTCCATACCGGTTCCAAATTAGAGGAATGTTATGGTAAAACTTCGTTTGAAACGATGTGGTAGAAAGCAACGTGCGACTTGAAGGACACAACCCGTTGTGGATTTTTACATCCACCATTTTCGATTTGTCTAGAAATGAGGTGCTCTTGGCTCGACATTGTTTGTTCTGTTACACTTGAACCCTTCGTTTTTTGTCGGGTTGTAAATAGTTCATGATGGAGCTCGAACCGAAAGTATTAATTCATTTCTCAGGGGCAAGGATCTAGGGTTAATGCCAATCAACTGGAACAACTTCGTAAATATATGGACAATCGAAAGGATCCAATTCGAGCAAGTTTCCAATTCAAAAGCAAAACTTGTTGAAATTGATCCAAATTTTGCGATTCAACGTGTATCATACTAGAATCAACCGTCCATAGGATTCTTTGATAGAAAGAAATCAAATAAATATAAATAAAGGGTATGTTGCTGCCACTTTGAAAAGATTAAGAAACACCGAAGTAATGTCTAAACCCAATGATTCAAAATAGGAATAAAGGGTTTAAAAACAAGGAAACACCCTTTTAGTTGTTAATTCTTTCGATAGTCTCAATAACTGGATTCGACTAAAGAATCCAAATAGAATTTGAATTTGAAATAGTTTAACCGGTATAAACGAAAGGGAGTAAAGACTACTCAATAAATGAAATTCACTAAAGATTTTTCTTTGAGCTATTTGAGAGTTATCCGACTTGAGTTATGAGTACGAGCGGTTTCTTTTTCATTTTTCAGGAAGAAAAAAGACTGGAATCGTAGTCTAATTGATTTTATAGGCCCGTTTGTTATTTAATTTATTCGAATTGGATACATAGACAAAACTTCGAATTAAGTCATTTTTTCTCGAGCCGTACGAGGCGAAAACTTCCTATACGGTTCCAGGGGGGGTATTGTTCATCTATATCTATCCCAATGAGCCGTCTATCGAATCGTTGCAATTGATGTTCGATCCCGAAGAGAAG